TTAATTTCTATAAGAAATTGGAGAAATTCCATATTAATTATTTCTTTAATAGATCTATTAAAGAAATAATTAATATGGAATACGAACGTCTCTTATTCAAGTTATTCAAAATATTTTTCTTATTTCTTGACATAGACATCGAAATAAAATGTATATATATATACATATGGAAATAAACTGCGTCCAATAGGATTTGAACCTATACCAAAGGTTTAGAAGACCTCTGTCCTATCCATTAGACAATGGACGCTTTTCACTCCAATTTTCATATTTCTTGTTCGGAAAAGTGGTTGAAAGAATTCAACCAATTTAGTATTCAAGTCAATGATGTATTACATTAATTCGATTCATTCAACCTTATTTTATTTAATTTTATTTAAATATTTTAATAAAATTATAACGATAAAGTAAAAAAAGTAAAATAAAGTCAAAGCGGGTAGCGGGAATCGAACCCGCATCGTTAGCTTGGAAGGCTAGGGGTTATAGTCGACGTTGATTCATAATTTTTAACGTCTCTAATTCAAAACTGAACGTGAAACTTTGGTTTCATTCAGCTCCTTTATGGAAGGTGGATAAATTCCCAGATTCAGATATGAACGAAATAAAAAATCTGACCCATAACGTCTATGTCAGCTTTTATGTCTGAATCTATTCAGAACAACCCGCTTTCTAGACGATCCCTATAGAAAGGGGTGTTATATTCTAACAATCTTTCTAGTTACTTCGTTCTCTACTTCTATTTGAAAGAATCCTTAGGAAAAGCATTTTGTTTCCACCGAGCTAAAACAATTTATCGATGTCTTTAATAAACCAAAGACATTGTTTAATAGCTGTTTTGCTTCAATTTCCCCTACAGAAATGAAAAATTGAAGATTTAGTTACGATTAGAAATACGCGTTTTATCTTTATCCATGGGTCCTTTACTTATACTCATTCAATTGGAAGTATTGATCCAATAAAAAAATTATGTTTCGTAATCTTATAATCCAATTTTTCAATTTAAAATTGATTCGTGGATAAAAATCACGAGAATTTATATTATTCCTCGAATTTTTCATTGAGAGGGAAAGGATTCAATCCTTTTAAGAACTAAAGTTTTTGTTCGGAATGAATATTAATCAAACCGAAAGACCCTTTAACTATATAAAGGATTAAAGAACGAATCACACTTTTACCACTAAACTATACCCGCTACAATCAGATTATTGTATCTAAATGGACCTTTTGTCGACCTTAATCACAAAACCAAAACATCAGAAAAAAATTATGAAAACTAGAGCGTTTAACTTTTGTATTTGTATCAGAGGACCTAATGAGATTTGGAAACGAGTATTCATTTTAATAACTAAATAACAAGTGCTTTTTTGCCCGAGGTTTTTGTCTCGAACTTAATCCATAACACAAAAATAGATTGTGGTAAGAAACGAGAGTTCCTTTTTCTTATTTAAACCGGAATAAAAGGACTAACTAAGAAAGAAATAGCACGTTGATTCTCTACCATTTGATTCTATATCATAGATATTGATATTTTTTTTATTTATTATTTTTTTTTTCAATTTTCTAAATCTTTTGATTTATGATTTGTTGGAATATGATTTGTTGGAACAAAAGGGCGGGCCCGGCTAAGGACTGACCAGGCCGGGCCGTGGAACTAAAAAGACCCTTCGGACGAAATTAAAAAATAAGAGTATATACTATGACGGGCGTTTTCAAGCCTTATTTTTTATAATGTAACATAGTATTATCTTTTTTCAATTGGGAGGAGAGATGGCTGAGTGGACTAAAGCGTCGGATTGCTAATCCGTTGTACGAGTTTTTCGTACCGAGGGTTCGAATCCCTCTCTTTCCGTTTTCGTTGATGACTTAGTATTTTTTTTTTTCGAATTTATCGAGAGCTATTTTTTTATTACTAGTAATAAAAAAATAATTAGTGGAATAGATAAAATCTTACTAAATAACAGTTTAAAATCAAGCAAAGACAACCTTATTTTTTATTCTTCACGTCCAGGATTACGTCCTGGATCATTAGACAGGAATCCGAAGATAAAGAGAGAAACAAAGAATATCACTACCGTGTAAACAAATAGTTTGAGAGTAAGCATTACACAATCTCCAAGATTTTTTTAGGAAAAAAGAGAATAGATTCTCCACTTTTATACTACTATACTACATACCCGATTTTTTTTTTCGAATAAATCATGAATTTGTCTGGGACTTTATTAAAATTAAAAATATCATCGGAAACTTACAGCAGCTTGCCAAACAAAGGCTAAGAGAAAAAAGAACAGGGGTATCACTGGCATAACATCGACTATTGGATTCAAAAAAGCGTAGGCTTCGGGCAATTTGCCAACGAAAAAACTACTGGAATAAAGAGCAGAATTAAGGTAGATACAGATCAAACTAAAAATATTAAGCATAACAAACATTTTGTTTTTGGGGATAATTGTATTTATTTTGATTGAGTTGTTAATAAATTTAATTGAGTTTTTTATTATTATAGATATGTTATTATTGATAGAAGAAAAAAATGAATAAAAATAAAATAAGATAGACGAAAAAACTTTATTTTATTTGAATTCACCCAATCAAAAATTCTTCTATATCTCAAATCAAAAGAGAATAGAATAAATAATACTTTCGTACAATATCTTAATTGAATTATATGTAATGATCAATAAATTCAGTTTAATTCTATGTCTACGTGTATAGTTTCCATGTAGAAAAATTCTAGTAATCCATTTTATAAAAAATAGATATTTAGACTGGAGTTGACGAATAACCCGTACCAATATTAGTGTTTATTTATTAGTATCGAATAGAAATAAATGGGGCGTGGCCAAGTGGTAAGGCAACGGGTTTTGGTCCCGCTATTCGGAGGTTCGAATCCTTCCGTCCCAGAGCATACCCAGTATATATGTATATATATTATTATATAATCATTATATTAACATAATAATATCAATATATTTATATATATATATAATATATATCATAATAAAATAATATATTTATATATATAAAGATTGCTTTTTAGAACAGCCTTCCGTATTAAGATAATCTGTATTAAGATTACTAATAGAATAATTAAGATAATCTGTATTAAGATTACTAATAGAATATTAGTATATAATCTAGTATAGAATCTGATTATTATTTTTTAATAATTGGCGGAATCATATCTTTTGCACAAATTTGTTTGAGTTCAAATAACACGCATATGAAATGGGAAATTGAATTCAGTTGCAATTCGTTAAATAACAATGATTTTACAGTATAAATATGAAAAAATAACAACATAAAATTTCAATCTTGTCTTACATCAGTGTTTTTTATCTATCTTTTTTTAATCACATACTGTTTATTCCAATATGAATTTATCTCTCTCTTACTAATGATAAACGGATGATATAAATAAAAGAATCAAAATAATTTATAAAAAAAGGAGTTCTATTTTTATTTTATAGAATTTCCAAGATTAAATTCTATTAATCTAAAAAAAAGGGGTTAAATTGATTTATTCTTATTCTTGCTGAGACTCTCCTTTTTTCATATAGAAGAAAAAGGTATAGATTACTATGTACCAACCGAACCAATGATTATTCATGATTTCATAATTGAATCAATTACATATGGGTTCCAAACTGAAGGAATGTTATGGTAAAACTTCGTTTAAAACGATGTGGTAGAAAGCAACGTGCGACTTGAAGGACATGATCCGCTGTGGAGTCTTACATCCACCACTTTTATATATATTTATTATAGGAATGAAAGTGCTCTTGGCTCGACATCATTTGTTCTATTCCGCTGTAACCTCCTTTTTTTTTTGGGGGGGGGGTGATAGAATATAGTCTAGGATGGAGCTCGAGTAGAAAGTATTTTTTTATTTTTCAGAGGCAAGAATCTAGGGTTAGTATCAATCAACAAATTGGAACAACTTCGTAAGTATATTTTGATACATAAATTAAAAGGAGCCCATTCGAGAAAATTTCCAATTCAAAGGGAAGATTTGTTGAAATTGGTAAAACTCTTTCGATCAAATCAAAAAGTGTATTACGCAGGAATCAAACATTCGTATGATTCTTTGACATAAAGAAATCACAAAAAATGGTATGTTGCTGCCATTTTGAAAGATTTAAAGATCACCGAAGTAATGTCTAAACCCAATGATTCAAGGCAAAGATCCTGGAACAAGGAAATACCATTTTCAATTGTCTGAACAACTGGATCAGAATGAAGAATCAAAATGGATTCTTAAAGAAGACAGGCAATTAAAGGGTTAGAGACCGCTCAATAGATGCAGTATCTAAAATAAAATAAAGGGTTTCTCTTTTGCGTTATTTCAGAGTTATCCAACTTGAGTTATGAGGGTGCAAATATGACTAATTTTTTTGTTGGGTAAGAATAAGAAAAAAAGGGCTAAAATCAATAGTCTAATTAATTTGATGATTTGATGGATATATTTGATATTGTAATTCTATACATAGACATAATTTAGAATTTTCTCGAGCCGTACGAGGGGAAAACCTCTTATACGTTTCTAGGGGGGGTATTGTTCATCTATCCCAATGAGCCATTTATCGAATCGTTGCAATTGATGTTCGATCCCGACGAGAGGGAAGAGATCTTCGGAAAGTGGGTTTTTATGATCCGATAACCAATCAAATTTTTTTAAATGTTCCTGCTATTCTATACTTCCTTGAAAAAGGCGCTCAACCTACGGGAACTGTTCATGATATTTTAAAAAAGGCGGGAGTTTTTACGGAACTTCAGCGTTAATCAACAAACAAAATTCAATTAATGAAATAAAATAGAAAAAAAGATCAAGTGAATAAATAAGAAATGATATAGACGTAGAAGTAATGTGTTCTATAGACATAAAAATTTGACATTACCCCCGATGGGATGATTTTCGTTGGAACTCTTTGAACAAAAAAAAAACAAAGGACTAAACCTGATTATTTTAGTTTTAGTTATTGAATAAACTTCGTTTTTTTCTACTTCTCCCCCGTCTTCCTTAATTAAGTCTTTCACTTAATATTCTATATAGTGATAGTGTAGTGCCAATCCAACACAAGTCTTTCGTTTTTTTCTATTTCAATTAAAATTAATCAAATTATTTAATTTTAATTGATTGAAATCAAAATTGTTAGTTCTATTTAGAACTTGTTTTATCTTTTGTATGCTTACGCTTTTGTCAATATTAATATTGACAACAGTGTATCAAATAAATATAATCCGATCGTGGATAAACGGATCCATTTATCCCTGTTCCATAGATTTTATTTCATTCAAATAATCTTCTTAGATTTTCTGTCATACAGGAAGTCTTTTTTGATTAAGATTTAAATCAATCAAACTCGATATATACTAAATTAATGGATAATATAAGAGAAGAGAGCCAGGAGGCGGTCTATAAATATTGGAAAATCTTTGACTTTATTTTATCTTTTATTTGAGAATTTTTATATTTTCGTCGGATTTGTTCATTTTTATTATGTTTAGAGCGGGTTAGAGTTTTTTTTCATTGTTTTTTTAATGGTTTGATTATGTTGTGCCATTCAATTTCGTTATTTATTGGGATTCTGATTGTATCTACACATTTTAATTTGTTTATTTGGGTTGCTAACTCAACGGTAGAGTACTCGGCTTTTAAGTGCGGCTAGCATCTTTTACACATTTGTATGAAGAAACAGATTCGTCCATACCATCGGTAGAGTTTGTAAGACCACGACTGATCCTGAAAAGAATCAATGGAAAAAGCAGCATGTCGTAGCAATGGATAATTCTGAGAATATTTCATTCTTTCTTATTGAATAGGTCCAAAATCTTATTTCAATTGTTTCAATTCAATTATCAATTAAAAAAAGAATTTTTTTTTGGGGGGGTCGAGTGAATAAATGGGTAGAGCCTTATTAGAGGTTCCAATTCTAGGGAAATAACAAAGTAACGAGCTTCTGTTCTTAATTTTTGAATGATTCCCCCATCTAATTAGATGTTAAAAATATATTAGTGCCTAATGCGGGAAAAGCTTTTCCGATGAGTGGATTAGAAATTTCTTATGAGTCCTAACTATTAGCTATTCCCCTTTATGGGGTAGAGATAAATGTGTAGAAGAAGGTAGTATATTGATAAAGAGATTTCTTTTTTCAAAATCAAAAGAGCGATTGGATTGATAAAATAAAGGGCTTCTAACTATCTTCTTATCCTATAAATGAATATAAATCTATTATCTGGAAAGGAAGGGGAGGTTCTAGAGAGTCCGTTGATGAGTTTGACTTGTTTCCGAGGTATCTAGTTTTTTCTTACTATAAATACCTTGTTTTAACTGTATCGTACTATGTATCATTTGATAACCCAATAAATCATCTATTTCTTTTCTGATTCAAAATTGAATTTTAAATGGAAGACTTTCAAGGATATTTCGAATTATATAGATCTCAGCAACACCATTTACTATACCCACTTATCTTTCGGGAGTATATTTATGCCCTTGCTCATGATCGTGGTTTAAATAGATCCGTTTTATTGGATAATGTAGGTTATGACAAGAAATCCAGTTTACTAATTATAAAACGTTTAATTAGTCGAATGTATCAACAGAATCATTTGATTATTTCCGTTAATGATTCTAATCAAAATAAATTTTTTGGGTACCCAAAAAATTTGTATTCTCAAATGATATCGGAGGGATTTGCAGTCATTGTGGAAATTCCGTTTTCCCTACGATTAGTATCCTCCTTAGAGGAGACAGAAACCGTAAAATCTTATAATTTACGATCAATTCATTCAATATTTCCCTTTTTCGAGGATAAATTTCCACATTTAAATTATGCATCAGATGTACTAATACCCTACCCCATCCATCTGGAAATCTTGGTTCAAACCCTTCGCTACTACGTGAAAGATCCCTCTTCTTTGCATTTATTACGGCTCTTTCTTAATGAGTATTATAGTTGGAATACTCTTATTACTCGCCAAAAATCCATTTTTGCAAAAAGTAATCAAAGATTATTCTTGCTCCTATACAATTCTTATGTATGTGAATACGAATCTATTTTACTTTTTCTCCGTAACCAATCTAATCATTTACGATTAACCTCTTTTGGGATCTTTTTTGAGCGAATACGTTTTTATGAAAAAATAAAATATCCTGTCGAAGAAGTCTTATTTCCGGCCACCTTATGGTTCTTCAAGGATCCTTTTATACAGTATGTTAGCTATCAAGGAAAATCGATTCTGGTATCAAAAGATACCCCTCTTCTGATGAATAAGTGGAGATATTATCTTGTCAATTTTTGGCAATGTCATTTTTATGTATGGTCTCAACCAAGACGAATCCATATAAACCAATTATCCAAGCATTCCTTTGATTTTTTGGGTTATCTTTCAAGCATACGACCAAATATTTCAGTGGTACGGAGTCAATTGTTAGAAAATTCATTATTAATGGATAATACTATGAAGAAGCTTGATACATTATTTCCAATTATTCCAATG